TACCCTGATGATAAAAGGGTTCTCTATCTGGTATGATGAAACGAACAGAACAGAAAGATAAAGAATAATAGATAAAAGATAGAATTGAATAACCGTACGGGCAGCATCTTTTATGCATTGCATACGGCTCTACATTAAAATTGACCTTTCCTTTCCATTCAAGAAAGATAAAATCTAAAAATAGATCTATCAGTCCAGATGGTTAAATGATCAAATTGCCACCCTTCTTTTCGGAGTAGTTCAAAAATACTATGATGGCTCCGTTGCTTTCTATTTTTAAATAATGGATTCTTGTTTTTGTCTTTGATTCAGCAATCCCAAAGTTTCTTTTTAATGTAACCAAAAAAAAATCTTTCTTTTTTTTTTTTTCGCACTCTTTTTTTTTATAAAAAAAGATTTATTTATATTGTATTGTTAAGAGCCCTTCGGGGTGAAAACAAAAAAAGTTTGTGACGCTGAATTGAACTCCCGATAGATAAGAGAAAATCGGAAATCCTTTTTATCTCATACTACTCTCTCGATACATAATCGAATCTTTTGAAAAAAAAAAAATAGAAAATTTTATCATATCGAATTCGAAGTGCCATGCTATTATTACTTAATATTCATATGGCGAAGGCATAGTTTTCTTTTTTCTCTCAAAAAAAACCTCATTGGCGCCAAGCGTGAGGGAATGCTAGACGTTTGGTAATTTCTCCTCCAACCAGTATAAAAGATCCCATCGACGCGGCTAATCCCATGCATATTGTATGCACCTCTGGTCGCACAAATTGCATAGTATCATAAATAGCTACTCCAGGGATTACCCATCCGCCAGGAGAGTTTATAAACAAATAGAGATCCTTGGTATCATCCTCTATACTGAGATATACCATAAGACCAATAAGTTGATTCGAGATCTCGCTATCAACTTCTTGGCCTAAAAAAAGTAATCTTTCTCGATAAAGTCGGTTGATTAGGGGTAAAATTCTATCCCTTAGGAACCGTACATGCACCTTTTGATGCATACGGTTCAAAAAATATTGTGAAAAATCAATGTATAGATTCCAGTCCTCTTTCTTTTTTCCTTATCTTCTTATCTTATAAATAAGAAAATAGAAAAAAAGTCAATAAACTTATCGACTTAACTTCTCATTGATGTATTGTTTCATCGAGATTCAATCCAAATCACGATGGGATTTTCTTGTTCCTGAATGGGTCTGTTTCATCTTTTTAGGTTTATGCTCTACTCCGGGAAAAAATCCGCCCGATTTTTATTTGCACATATAGAACAAATCTTCCTATCACCATTTCTTTTTGTTATGATTTTACAAAAGAATCATTTATGATCTATGTAGTAATCAGAGATATGTTACTGATTGGGTTTTTTCTAAACGGAGCCTGAATACTTCATTTTTTTAGTCCAAACAAAGTCAACCATAAATTATTCTAAATTGAGAATAGTACTATCAATCCCACAAATAATAGATCTAATTGCATTTCACGCTCCAATTTTTTGGTGAATGATTTCATTTCTTTTTTTTTTTTTGGGCGAAACGTAGGATATCTCGATCGGGGGAGAGAACGGGGAAATCCCATATGACCCAATATATCTGACAAATCGCACTATACGTCAACCCAAGATGCATCTTCCTCTCCAGGACTTCGGAAAGGGACTTTTGGAACACCAATAGGCATGAATTGAAAGAAAAACAAACTAAATACTATATTTCACTTTGATGTGGAAACGTACAAATATTGTTTTATTGTAGTTAGACTATTGGCTTTATCATATTTATTTTACCGTAGATTAAAAGAATTCCGAAAGAAAAAAAAGAAAATAAAGGAATTTGTTTACGAATGGGCCCTTCTAATGAGAAACTAATGAGAAATAAGGATGTACTCATTTACTCATAGAAAATAGTATCAACCCCCCATTGCGTATTGGTACTTATCGAGTATAGAATAAATCTGCTTCTCTTTATTCCTACGAACACAATAGAATAAATATTAACCTACCCCTTGTTAGGAAATAATCCACTGAACAAGGGAGGTCCATAGAATAGTCAGAGTAGGATTTTTTCCAATGCAATAAAGTTACTTGGTGTCTATTTTTCTTTGATAAAGGGGTATTTTCCATGGGTTTGCCTTGGTATCGTGTTCATACCGTTGTATTGAATGATCCCGGTCGGTTGATTGCCGTTCATATAATGCATACAGCTCTGGTTGCTGGTTGGGCGGGCTCGATGGCTCTGTATGAATTAGCAGTTTTTGACCCTTCTGACCCTGTTCTTGATCCAATGTGGAGACAGGGTATGTTCGTTATCCCCTTCATGACGCGTTTGGGAATAACCAATTCGTGGGGAGGGTGGAGTATCACAGGAGGGACTGTAACGAATCCAGGTATTTGGAGTTACGAAGGTGTAGCTGGGGCACATATTGTGTTTTCTGGCTTATGCTTTTTGGCAGCTATCTGGCATTGGGTCTATTGGGATCTAGAAATATTTACTGATGAACGTACAGGAAAACCATCCTTGGATTTGCCCAAGATCTTTGGAATTCATTTATTTCTCTCCGGGGTGGCTTGCTTTGGTTTTGGCGCATTTCATATAACAGGCTTGTACGGTCCTGGAATATGGGTGTCCGATCCTTATGGACTAACGGGAAAAGTACAACCTGTAAATCCTTCGTGGGGCGTGGAAGGTTTTGATCCTTTTGTTCCGGGAGGAATAGCTTCTCATCATATTGCAGCAGGTACATTGGGCATATTAGCGGGTCTATTCCATCTTAGCGTCCGACCGCCACAACGTCTATACAAAGGATTGCGTATGGGAAATATTGAAACCGTACTTTCTAGTAGTATCGCGGCTGTCTTTTTTGCGGCTTTTGTTGTTGCTGGAACTATGTGGTATGGTTCAGCAACTACTCCTATCGAATTATTTGGTCCCACTCGTTATCAGTGGGATCAGGGTTATTTCCAACAAGAAATATATCGAAGAGTTAGTGCCGGGTTAGCAGAAAATCAAAGTTTATCAGAAGCCTGGTCTAAAATTCCTGAAAAATTAGCTTTTTATGATTATATTGGCAATAATCCGGCAAAAGGCGGATTATTCAGGGCAGGCTCAATGGATAACGGAGATGGAATAGCAGTTGGATGGTTAGGCCATCCAATCTTTCGAGATAAAGAAGGACGTGAGCTTTTTGTACGTCGTATGCCTACGTTTTTTGAAACATTTCCAGTCGTTTTGGTAGACGGTGACGGAATTGTTAGAGCTGATGTTCCTTTTAGAAGGGCAGAATCAAAATATAGTGTTGAACAAGTAGGTGTAACCGTTGAGTTCTACGGCGGCGAACTCAACGGAGTCAGTTATAGTGATCCGGTTACTGTGAAAAAATATGCTAGACGCGCTCAATTGGGTGAAATTTTTGAATTAGATCGTGCGACTTTGAAATCCGATGGTGTTTTTCGTAGCAGTCCAAGGGGTTGGTTTACTTTTGGGCATGCTTCGTTTGCCTTGCTCTTCTTCTTCGGACACATTTGGCATGGTGCTAGAACCCTGTTCAGAGATGTTTTTGCTGGTATTGACCCAGATTTGGATGCTCAAGTCGAGTTTGGTACATTCCAAAAAGTTGGAGATCCAACTACAAGAAGACGAGCAGCCTGATACAAGACTGTTTTAGTATTTTTCGCCTCCATTTTGTTTTTTGGGAAATTTGACTTTTACATAGAGTACTGGAGGGGATTTGAATCATCACATCACTTTGCTCTTTCTAGATGATTTCAAAAAGTAAAATAACTAAAAAAAAAAAAAAAAGAAAACACAAATAGAATAGGTAGGGAAGCTATAATTGTAAACCACGATTGAATCTATGGAAGCATTGGTTTATACATTCCTTTTAGTCTCGACTCTAGGGATAATCTTTTTTGCTATCTTTTTTCGAGAACCGCCTAAAGTTCCAACTAAAAAGTGAAATGATTTTTTATTCTCTCAATTGAAGTAACGAGCCTCCCAATATTGGGAGGCTCATTTCTTCGACTAGTCCCCGTGTTCTTCGAATGGATCTCTTAGTTGTTGAGAAGGTTGCCCAAAAGCGGTATATAAGGCGTACCCGGTAAAACTGACAAGTAAACCAGATATAAAGATGGCGACTAAAGTTGCTGTTTCCATTATGATTATATAATTTCAAGACCCCAACGGATCTATCATAAGATCGTTTATTTACAACGGAATGGTATACAAAGTCAACAGATCTCAATGAATATAATAATTTATGGCTACACAAACTGTTGAGAACAGTAGTAAATCGGCCCCAAGGCGAACTAATGTAGGGGGGTTATTAAAACCATTGAATTCGGAATATGGTAAAGTAGCTCCCGGGTGGGGGACGACTCCTTTGATGGGTGTCGCAATGGCTTTATTTGCGGTATTTCTATCTATTATTTTGGAGATTTATAATTCTTCCGTTTTATTGGATGGAATTTCAATGAATTATTAATTCAATCTAGAAAAACCACAAAGTCCTAGTTTTTGAATAAAAAAGAAATTAGTTAGAACTCGGATCTCTGGTCTATTCCATTTTTTTTGGTAGTTCGATCGTGAAATTTCTTTCTTCTGTATTTCCGGAATATGAGTGTGTGACTTGTTATAATTGATCCTATTGATCGTACAGAAAATGGGTCTAGCACCTTGCTAGAGATGGTTCTATTTCGTCGGATATTTATTCAAGTATCTGGAACACGAAATTTATGAACTACATTAAGAAATATTTGAACTATGATTCACACTTACTATTTGACCTCGCGTCCGGACTCCCCAAAAAAAAAGATTTCAAATTGCTTGAAAAAAAGCAAAATCTTTGTTTTTTAATCATTTTATATAAAAAATTCATGGAATACGTGATGATCCAATGATTTTTACTCAGGGAATCCTTGGCGTAGTTTATAGCTTATGATTTTTTTTATTGAATCATCGTGGTTCTAGTATGAATCTCAGGTTTTAATCGATTCAGGGGGTCTTAAC